TCTCAAACTGTTTCTTTTTAAGAACTAAAAAGATTTGTGCCAAAACAACAGATGCCAAAAAGAACAAAAGGCCTTGAACACGTAGTGGATCTTGAAGTACTATTTCTGCATCTCCCTGACCAAATCCACCCACATTAGGATTACTTGTTAATGGTTGATCAAGTTTGATAGATTCGCCCTCTGAAACACGAAGTTCTGGTCCTGGAGGGATAATATCAACCACTTGGCGTCCATCCAATGCATCCGTTATGGTTATTTCGTACCCCCCTTTTTCTTTTCGTATGATTTTGCTTACTATACCCGCTGCTGTAGCATTAAAAACCGTATTGTTACTTTTTGTCCCGTCGGGATAAATCTGGCCCCTTCCCCTGTTACCACCTACGTATATTGGGTATTTTAAGAAGTGAACATCTTTATTAGTCGCGGGATCCGGGGAAAGAATAGGAAAAGTGATTTCACTATATTTCTTACCAGGAACAGGCCCTATTACAAGAATATTTTTTTTAGTGGGGCCGTAATTCTGAAAAGATAGATTGCCTATCTTTTCTTTCATCTCGGCAGAAATACGACTGGGGGGGGCTAATTCAAACCCTTCCGGTAAAATAAGAACGGCCCCTACATTCAACCCCCCCTTTTTACCATTAGCAAGAACTTGTTTCAGTTGCATATCATAAGGAATTCTAACAACTGCTTCAAACACAGTATCAGGAAGTACCGCTTGCGGAACCTCAATATCCACAGGTTTATTAGCTAAATGGCAATTGGCGCATACAATACGACCAGTGGCTTCTCGTGGATTTTCAAAACCCTGCTGCGCAAAAATGGGATATGCATTTGAAATGGAGGCCCGAGTTATTATATATATCATGAGTGATACGGAAATGAATCGAGTAATCTCTTCCTTTATCGAAGAAAAAGTATTTCTAATTTGCATGGTCCAATCGTTGATCCCGAAAATTTCTACAATAAAATTGGGTAGGTCGCTAGTATAGTTCCCTATCCACGATTTTGCTATTTACTGAAATAATTTTACTGGAATATAGGAGGAATCCTCTGAATGGGTAGAAAGAGTAAGGTAAGTACGACCTGGAATGCTTTGCTTAGGTACAAAGTAAGAAACATTCTAATTGACTCGTTTTTCAGTCATTCATTGAATGATAAATCACTACAAGTGACGGAGATACACGATTTAAATAAAGGAAAATCCAATATTTGAAAATTGTATCTAGAATGACTGGAAAAGTGGAAACAAGACCAGATATAATTTGATCATTATGAAAAAATCCAAAATCGTTATAGACATAGCCAATCATTAGTTCCCAACCGTGGGGCGAATGGAATCCGATACATAAATCGGTTACTAAAAGAATGGAAAAGGCTTTTATTGTGTCACTTAAATTATATAGGAATTCTTGAACCCAAGAATTAAGAAAAACAAGTTCTTCATTACCCAGAATAGAATAAGCACTTAGAATAACGAAACAGATTAGATTTGTCGAGAAGTGCAAAATTGTATGGATATGATCCTCATCGTGTATCTTGATCAATTGGATTGTTTCTTTGTGGAGCCCCATACGAAACTTTTGTAGATGTCTTTCCGGGAATTCCTTTACCATTTCATCCAAGAGAAATAGCTCCTCTAATTCTATGAATTTTTCTAGAATACTCTTTTCTTGAATATCGTTCAAAAAAGTTTCGGATTGCCTAGTATTCCACCAATTAGTAACCCAAGATTCTAGACTTTTATTAAATGAGAGAGTGATCCACCGGGGCAAAAAGACTACAAATACTATAAATGAAAGATATCGAAGGGGAATAGATGCGCTCTTTTTTGTCATTTTTTCATCTGTGAATTGTCACCTCATTCGTTGACTCTATGCGATCTAATATTTCTATCAAGCATAAGTTCTATTATAAGGTATCGCGCCTATTAATTATTAATTTATTAATCGAGCCCCCATTTTTTAGTTGTGATTCAGAGGTTAGTCCTTGAATCTAGTGTAGAAAAAATACAGAAATAGAAGAAGAATCCACTTCGAATTCGAATTCAAATGAAGAAATAATAAAAAACTAGATTGTTTCCAGATATCTTAATTGATCAAATATTCGAAGTAATTACTCCCCTTTGATGAATGCCCGAAAGATTCAAATAAAGATTCCAATAATGAATATTTTTCGGATTTCGAAATGAAAGAACTTCCTGTTTATTAAAAAAGAAAATATCAAATATTTCGAAAAAAAAATTGACAGACAAAAACAAAAAAGGTTTCGTTTTATATTATGAACGCCACGTACACGTTTGCCTTGCTTTTGCCCCACGAGGCGTTCTGAAGAAACTTTAATTAAGTAAGTTATGCTTATATAAAAAAGAGGATTCTTAGGGGTTTTCCTCTTGCTGAGAAAGCATTTTTTTGCAGTTTCTTTTTTCAAAATACTTCAATTGGTACACGCAAGAAATAGGCCAATTCCGCAGCCTTTTGCTCAATTTCCCGTGGAGTCAAATTCTCATCAGTACGAGTCAAGGGAACGTCTCCCAGGCCTCTGATTTCCATATAAAGGACACGACGAGCATAAATACCCTCTTTTACTTCTATTCTGATGGACTGAATATCTTTCATAAGGAATCGTAAAAAGATGCGGCGATTTTTTCCAGGAAATCCCCAACGAAAAATGCACACTATTCCTTCTTTTCTATCAAATCGATCATAACCGCTACCTACATTCCATGTAATTGTGCACCACAAATAGGAACTAATAAAGAGACCCGCGATCCCATAGAAAGACATTACGATCCCTTGTGGGAAAAAAAGGATTTGTTGAGACGGAAAGAAGGATATCAAATTCTTATCAAGATAACTAGAAATTCCAACCAATAAGAATCCTAATGAACCTAAAAAAAGGATAAACGCCCAGCAGAAATTACTTGTTTTGCGAGATCCTGCTATAAATTCTATCCATATATATTCTGATCGCCAACTCATACATAGTAGATCCAGTTGCATTTTATGGAATAACAAAAAAAAAATTCACTTTACTTTTTTTTCCGAAGTAACTCTCATCAACTAGTACTATTCTGATGTGAACTTTTAGTAATAATTAATCGAATTGGTTAGATATAATAAACATAATAAAATAAAAGCATCGCCTTCATATGATTCCCTATCAATAGCTACATACATATGGATAGATTTACTTTAATTTCAGACATGAGTTCGGATCCCAGCCTATTTTTTTTTAATTGCTAGAATTCGTCTGTCCATATATCATGTTTACGCATGTATAAGATCTTTTTCATTTATGTTCGGAGAAAGCCACCCGTTATTCTTATACAATATTCTACTAAATGGATATCCTTGTTCGCTAAGTCTTGAAAAAAAAAAACTAGATGAGATTTGACCACATCAGATTTAAAAAATCTTTTTTTTTTGAACATGAAGAGATAAAGAGGCCATTGCAATTGCCGGAAATACTAGGCCCACTAAAGGCACAAAAAAGGAGGGTAAGTTGTTGAGAATTGTCATAGAATGGGGTACCTCGATTTAATATTTGTACCTGTTATTGTTATAAGGATATCTTATAATAATTATAATTCATATTATAATTCGTATATTAGTATACTAAGTATATCGAAGTGAGTATATATAATAAGTGCAAGCAATGTCGAACTAAATAAACGGACTTATTCATCTTTCTACATGAAATAGATGTATGTATGATAATCCACTTTCTTTATTATTCTTACTTCTTTTATTTTTATTCTTATATTGTTCTTATCTTCTTCTTCTAATTTCTTTTTTAATAAAAAAAGAGTCTCTTAAAAATTTAAAAATCTCTGAAAGATTCGTTAGAATCCGACCCAAGAGCAGGAATTCTTATAAAAAGGGGACTTCTTGGGAGATATAGAAAGATGCAAGATTCTATATTTTCTATATTTGAAATATATACATATAGAAGAGGCGAACAGAACACGAAATTCGTTTTATTTGCCTTGCCTCCTAATTCGAAGGAAGAATTCGCTGTTTATGTTGTTGTTTTTTTACCGATATTGCTAATCAGCAATATCGGTAAAAAAACAACAATTATCCGCATGATTCTTTCTACAATTAAAGCTTATGTCACAAAATAAAAATGCATTTTTTCGGTTTTTTTTATTTTGATTCTGATAAACTAACTAACTAGTTGTTCGCCACAAAAAAAAGTTGAACTCAAGACTCTACTTGATTGAATTTTTATTGAAAGGAAAAAAGGCGTGGAGCTGAAATAGCTCACTCAGAACACCCTTTAAAGGGTTACGTGGTACGATTGGATCGAATAAGCCCTTATGGAATAAATATTCAGCCGCTTGTGAACCTTCAGGTACTGTCTTATTCAATGTTTGTTCAATTACTCTTTTACCCGCAAATGCAATATAGGCATTGGGTTCGGCAATAATGATATCCCCCAACATACCAAAACTAGCTGTTACTCCACCAGTAGTAGGAGATGTAAGAATTGATACATAGAATAACTTTTTATTTGATTGATAATCATATAAAGCAGAAGATATTTTAGCCATTTGCATCAAGCTCAAACTTCCTTCTTGCATGCGTGCCCCTCCGGAAGCACACACTAGAATAAGAGGTAAAAGTTTATTGGTAGCATACTCGATCAAACGGGTTATTTTCTCGCCTACTACGGATCCCATACTACCCCCCATAAACTGAAAATCCATAACCCCTATTGCGACGGGAATCCCGTTTAGTTGACCTGTACCTGTTTGAACAGCCTCTGTTAATCCTGTTTTTTTTTGATAAGAATCAATACGATCTTTATAAGGTTCCTCTTCTGAATGAAATTCAATGGGATCCAGAGAAACCATGCCGTCATCCATCGGATCCCAAGTACCTGGATCAACCGAAAGTTCGATTCTATCTGAACTACTTATTTTCAAATAATATCCGCATTGTTCACAAATATTCATTTTTGACTTCAAAAATTTCTTATAATTTAATCCATAACAA